GGGCATAAGTCGAGCTACAAGAAAAATTCCCGCTGCTACCATCGTAGCAGCATGTATAAGGGCCGAAATAGGGGTCGGCCCTTCCATTGCATCAGGTAACCATACATGAAGGGGAAATTGTGCAGATTTAGCAATCGCACCAGCAAATAATAGAACAGCGCACAAAGTAACAAATACAGAATTGACCTCATTATTAGAAATCAAGTTATTGAATATTTGAAATAAATCACGAAATTCGAAACTCCCCGTTATCCAATAAAACCCTAAAATGCCTAATAATAAACCAAAATCACCAACACGATTAGTTACAAATGCTTTTTGACAAGCCTTTGCTGCAACAGGTCGTGTGAACCAAAATCCTATTAATAGATACGAACACATTCCAACCAATTCCCAAAAAATATAAATTTGTATCAAATTTGAACTAGTAACTAATCCCAACATGGAAGTACTGAAAAAACTCATATAAGCAAAAAATCTCAAATATCCGTGATCATGAGACATATAATTATCACTATAAATCAGAACCATAATTCCAACAGTAGTGATTAATATTGACATAATAGAAGTAAGTGGATCGATCAAGTATCCGAATTCTAAAGAAAAATCATTATTTATAATCCAAGACCATACATATTGATAGACAGAACTGCTATTTATTTGCTGAATAGACAGATTCAGAGAAAAAATCATGACTATACTTAACAATAAAACGCTCTGAAAAGCCCACATACGACGAAGACTTTTTGTTGCCGTCGGAAAAAGAAGAAGTCCCAACCCTATTAACATAGGAACTGGAAGTGGAAGAAAAGGTATTATCCACGCATATTGATATGTCTGTTCCATAAAAAAAGTTTTTTATTCTTAATTAATTGTTTTCGATTCACCGGATCTTACCTCTTTCGAAAAAAGTCAATAAAAAATCAAGATATGCACTAACTTATTGAATAATTTTATATTAGTATTTATTCTGAGTCTTTTCAAAATCGTTCAAATATTCAAAACAAGAAGTTACAGTTGGTCAAATGATATTACTAAGTGACATATAAAAATGAATACTTATAATAGGAAAATGAAAATATAGCAAGGATAAAAATTTAGGCTAAAAAGAATACTTTATCCTGATATGAATTATAGGATTAACTAAGGGCGTTGGTCTAATGAAAAAACCTCTTGATTTTCGTTAGTTTATTTAAACTCATTAACTAATTCATTATGGGATTGATTGTTTTCTATTTCAATCAAAACAATTTATTAGTAAAGTTTAGAAGATTATAGATCTAAAATGAACCTTTTTTATCAAGTTTGACTAAAAAAAGACTCCATTTATTAGGCAAAAGTTTACAATCCTTTGAGGTATTTTATTACATGTAAATAAAGTATAGAATAAGGAAAATAAAGGGTTTTTAGGTTATTTATTTCTTTTATTAAGTTTGATTTAGCAGATTCTAAAGATAGAACTTTGAGAGATAAACAACGAGAACTAAAAGTTCCAAAACAAAAATTTTTTTATTTCGAGTAATTTTTGATCCAATTTTAACGGATATTTGACATATCTATATTTCTTTTTTATGAAGAAAATCTTATTTAGATATATGAAGAGAATCTTTTTTAGATAAAAAATATATAATGAATAAGAAATAAGAATTCGTTTTGAACAATAGATGTCTTTCACATCCAACTATAACAATGAGTAACTTTTAAATGGCAGTTCCAAAAAAACGTACTTCGATATCAAAAAAGCGTATTCGTAAAAATATTTGGAAAAGGAAAGGATATGGGGCGGCGTTAAAAGCTTTGTCATTAGGGAAATCTCTTTCTACCGGGAGTTCAAAAAGTTTTTTTGTACGACAAACAAATAAGTCCTAAAATATCGGAATAATCAGATCAAAAAATCGGCTCATTAATTTGTTAATATCAAAGTGAATATAAAATGAATAATTGGCAGTACCTATTCTAATCAATATGAACTCAATATGAAATAGACCCTTAATTTGAATTTTATAAAAGAATTCTTCTGTTTTCTGAATTCTAAAAAAAAAAAAAGAAGAAAGAAAAAATACAAAATTTTTTATTGATTTTATTTTTAGTATATTTTCACTCAAATTTTGGTGGTGGGGAGTCTTCTTTTCCCCATCGACCTTTACAAGAATGACAAATTCTTATGTTTCTCGGGAAGGCCAGATATAATATTTTTAGTTCAAATTAATGAAGTGTTTAAACTAATTGATTCCGTGTTAAAAATTTTTGGATAACTTTCTGACTTCTTAATTTATTTACTATATGGAATGAGTTTTCTATATATCTCCAATTTTCAGCCCAATCAATATCAATAAAAGAACTTAATTGTTGCAATGTTATGTACAAAAAATGTGTCAATTTGGAATAATCCAAAATTGACATATTTTAAATTAATTGATCAAATTGATTTTTTGTTTCAAATTTATAAAATCAGATAAACCAGAAAGAATGACAATAAAAGTAAAAAATGAAACTAATGAACCTTCAAATTGACTTTTGAACTCATTTTTTTATCAATTTGAATCTTTACTTTTATCAATTTGAATCTTTACTAAAAAAACTTATTTGATTGAATTGACTTGTTCAATCTCGACGATTGAACATAAATAGGGTATTATGAGTTCGAGCAAGCCGCTATGGTGAAATCGGTAGACACGCTGCTCTTAGGAAGCAGTGCTAGAGCATCTCGGTTCGAGTCCGAGTGGCGGCATGCCATCTTCTAAAAGAGATCCAATAGATCTTATAATAAAAATAAATTAAATTCCCTATTTCTATTTCTTAATTAATATAGGGGATTCCCTCCCCTTTTTTCATTTTTATGATATTTTCAACTTTAGAGCATATATTAACTCATATTTCTTTTTCTATTGTTTCAATTGTAATCACACTTCATTTGATAACCTTATTGGGCAATGAAATCATAAAACCATATGATTCGTCAGAAAAGGGGATGATAGCTACTTTTTTATGTCTAACAGGATTATTAACCACTCGTTGGATTTATTCAGGCCATTTCCCGCTAAGTGATTTATATGAATCATTAATTTTTCTTTCATGGAGTTTCTCCCTTATTCATATAGTGCCTTATTTCAAAATAAGAAAAAATGATTTAACCACAATAACTGCCTCAATTACTATTTTTACCCAAGGCTTTGCTACTTCGGGTCTTTTAAATGAAATACACAAACCCACAATATTAGTACCTGCTCTACAATCGGAGTGGTTAATAATGCACGTAAGTATGATGATATTGAGCTATGCGGCTCTTCTTTGTGGATCATTATTATCAGTAGCACTTCTAGTCATTACATTTAGAAATATTTTTTATAGTTCTAAAAGTAATAATTTATTAAAATTAAATGAGTCGTTTTCATTTGGTGAAATCCAATACAAGAATGAAAGAAACAATATTTTTCAAAAAACTTCTTTTTTTTCTGATAAGAATTATTACAAGGCCCAATTTATTCAACAATTGGATTATTGGAGTTATCGTGTGATTAGCCTAGGATTTATCTTTTTAACCATAGGTATTCTTTCAGGAGCAGTATGGGCTAATGAAGCATGGGGATCATATTGGAGTTGGGATCCAAAAGAAACTTGGGCCTTTATTACTTGGATCGTATTCGCAATTTATTTGCATACTCGAACAAATAAAAATTTGCAAGGAGCAAATTCCGCAATTGTGGCGACTCTAGGCTTTCTTATCATTTGGATATGCTATTTTGGGGTCAATCTATTAGGAATAGGGCTACATAGTTATGGTTCATTCACGTTAACCTATAGTTAAATTCAAGAAAAGTTCTTAAGAATACAAACAGAATGCAATAATGCAATACGGTGTATATAAAGCATCTTGTCTCAACCGGCGAGAACCGCGTGAATCACTATACTACTTGATTCACACGGTTCTCGCAAAGACCGAGTACATTGGGTAAAATTTTAAATTCATAGTTTGTTTTGACTTTATTTAAAATTTAATTTAAGAGAATAAAAATACTTCTTTTTTTTTTTTCATTAGCCAACCAACTCTAAAAATAATAGGAGTTTTTTTTTTAGAAAACTATCTATAAAAATAATTAGATAGAATACCTTCAACCTTGTCAACTGATAGTGAAAGAACAAAATCGGGGTACATACCAATACCTATTACGGGTATAAAAATGGAGATGGAAACAAATAACTCGCGCGGTCCAGAATCAAAAACATAAGAGTTTGGAGTATTAAATAACTTGTATCCATAGAATATCTGGCGTGACATAGATAATAAATAAATAGGAGTTAATATCATTCCAATTGCCATTACAAAAGTGATGGCAATTTTGGGCATTAAAAGATATTTTTGGCTGGTAATTATTCCTAAAAATACTAGCACTTCTGCAACAAAACCACTCATACCCGGTAATGCAAGGGAAGCCATGGAAAAACTACTGAACATTGTAAAGATTTTTGGCATGGGGATAGCTACTCCACCCATTTCATCGAGATAAACAAGACGTATTCTATCATAGCTCGTTCCCGCCAAGAAAAAAAGTGCAGCACCAATAAAGCCATGAGAGATTATTTGTAAAATAGCTCCATTGAGTCCCGTATCGGTTATCGAAGCAATTCCTATAAGTATGAAACCCATATGAGATACGGAGGAATAGGCTATTCTTTTTTTTAAATTACGTTGGCCGAGAGATGTTGAAGCTGCATAGATTATTTGTATTGTGCCTACTACCATCAACCAAGGAGAAAATATAGAATGAGCGTGTGGTAATAATTCCATATTAATCCGAATCAATCCATACGCTCCCATTTTTAATAAAATTCCGGCTAGAAGCATACAAGTACTGTAATGTGCCTCTCCGTGGGTATCTGGTAACCATGTATGTAGGGGTAGAATCGGCAATTTGACAGCAAAAGCAATTAAAAATCCAATATAGAATATGATTTCCAAAGCCACAGGATACGACTGATTAACTGATGTTTCAAAATTT